GTTGATGTAGCTTAACTTTAAAGCAAGACACTGAAAATGTCTAGACGGGTAATCATAACCCCATAAACAGATAGGTTTGGTCCTAGCCTTTCTATTAGCCCTCAGTGATATTACACATGCAAGCATCCGCGACCCTGTGAGAATGCCCTCTACCAAAACGTGAGGAGCGAGTATCAAGCACGCAAGCATTGCAGCTCATGACACTTTGCTTAGCCACACCCCCACGGGAGACAGCAGTGACAAACTTTTAGCAATGAACGAAAGTTTAACTAAGTTACACTGACGACCAGAGTTGGTAAATTTCGTGCCAGCCACCGCGGCCATACGATTGACTCGAGTTAATAGAGCCCGGCGTAAAGAGTGTTTAAGACTTAACCCACCTAATAAAGCTAACCTGTAACTAAGTCGTAGAAAACTCCAGTTATAGTGAAATATTCTACGAAAGTGGCTTTAATATTCTGAACACACTATAGCTAAGACACAAACTGGGATTAGATACCCCACTATGCTTAGCCCTAAACCTCAATAACTCAATTAACAAATTTATTCGCCAGAACACTACAAGCAACAGCTTGAAATTCAAAGGACCTGGCGGTGCTTTACATCCGTCTAGAGGAGCCTGTTCTATAATCGATACACCCCGATAAACCTCACCACATCTAGCCATCAGCCTGTATACCGCCATCTTCAGCAAACTCCTTAATGATTGCAAAGTAAGCAGAAGTACTATCATAAAAACGTTAGGTCAAGGTGCAGCCAATGACGTGGGAAGAAATGGGCTACATTTTCTATATCAGAAAACTAAACGATAGCCCTTATGAAATCTAAGGGCCCAAGGTGGATTTAGCAGTAAACCAAGAATAGAGAGCTTGATTGAAACAAGGCCATTAAGCACGCACACACCGCCCGTCACCCTCCTCAAACATCACACAAAAGTACATTAACTACAAGCCACTTAATACTGATCTAGAGGGGATAAGTCGTAACATGGTAAGCGTACTGGAAAGTGCGCTTGGACGAATCAAAACGTAGCTTAAATCAAAGCATCCGGCTTACACCCGGAAGATCTCACAACAAATGATCGTTTTGAGCCAACTCTAGCCCAAACACTACTAAAATATACTACCTAATTACATCAACTAAACCATTTACCCACTGCAAAAGTATAGGAGATAGAAATTATATTTAGGCGCAATAGATACAGTACCGCAAGGGAAAGAACAAAACCAATAAAGCACAAAAAAGCAAAGATAAACCCTTGTACCTTCTGCATAATGAATCAACTAGAAACAACTTTATAAAGAGAACTTAAATAATGCCCCCCGAAACCAAGCGAGCTACCCAAGGATAGCTAAAAGAGCGCACCCGTCTATGTGGCAAAATAGTGGGAAAATCTCTGGGTAGTGGCGACAAACCTACCGAGCCTGGTGATAGCTGGTTGTCCAAGACAGAATCTTAGTTCAACTTTAAATTTACCTACAGAATCATATAATCTTCCTGTAAATTTAACTGTTAGTCTAAAGAGGGACAGCTCTTAAGACCCTAGGAAACAACCTTTTATAGAGAGTAAACAATTCAACCACCATAGTTGGCCTAAAAGCAGCCACCAATTAAGAAAGCGTTCAAGCTCAATATCTATTTACTCTTAATCCTAATAATCTCACTGAACTCCTAAAACAAATTGGACCAATCTATTATAAAATAGAAGCAATAATGTTGATATAAGTAACATGAAATTATTCTCCTTGCATAAGCTTATCTCAGACCGAAACAACTACTGTTAGTTAACAGCCTAATTATCATATACTATAAATTAGCCCACCAATTAACCAAACTGTTAACCCAACACAGGCATGCACTAAGGAAAGATTAAAAAAAGTAAAAGGAACTCGGCAAACTCTACCCCCGCCTGTTTACCAAAAACATCACCTCTAGCATCCCCAGTATTAGAGGCACTGCCTGCCCAGTGACACATGTTCAACGGCCGCGGTACCCTGACCGTGCAAAGGTAGCATAATCACTTGTTCTCTAAATAAGGACTTGTATGAACGGCCACACGAGGGTTTAACTGTCTCTTACTTTTAATCAGTGAAATTGACCTATCCGTGAAGAGGCGGATATACCTAAATAAGACGAGAAGACCCTATGGAGCTTCAATTTAATGGTACAAACCACAACCTTTCAAACCAATAGGCAATAACCTATCATAAATGTACCATAAATTTCGGTTGGGGTGACCTCGGAGTACAATATAACCCCCGAAAAACATATACTAAGACCTCACTAGTCTAAGTAAAAACAAACCTATTGACCCAATAACTTGATCAACGGACTAAGTTACCCTAGGGATAACAGCGCAATCCTATTCTAGAGTCCATATCGACAATAGGGTTTACGACCTCGATGTTGGATCAAGACATCCTAATGGTGCAGACGCTATTAAGGGTTCGTTTGTTCAACGATTAAAGTCTTACGTGATCTGAGTTCAGACCGGAGTAATCCAGGTCGGTTTCTATCTATTAAACATTCCTCCCAGTACGAAAGGACAAGAGAAATGGGGCCTACTTCACAAAGCGCCCTCGAGAATAAGATGACCCATATCTCAATCTTACAAATTATAACCCAACCCGAGAACAGGGTTTAGTTAAGATGGCAGAGCCCGGTAATTGCATAAAACTTAAAACTTTATAACCAGAGGTTCAACTCCTCTTCTTAACAACGTGTTTATAATTAGCTTAATCTTACTAATCGTACCCGCCCTAATTGCTATAGCATTTCTAACACTTACAGAACGAAAGATCTTAGGGTATATACAATTCCGAAAAGGTCCTAACATTGTAGGACCCTACGGGACACTTCAACCAATCGCCGACGCCATAAAACTCTTCACAAAAGAACCCCTACTGCCTACCACTTCCACCACAACCCTATACCTAACCGCCCCAACCCTAGCCCTATCCATCGCCCTCCTCTTATGAACTCCTCTTCCCATACCATATCCCCTAATCAACCTAAACCTAGGTCTCCTATTTATCCTAGCAACATCAAGCCTGGCTGTTTATTCAATTTTATGGTCCGGCTGAGCATCCAACTCAAACTACGCACTAATCGGCGCATTACGAGCCGTAGCCCAAACAATCTCATATGAAGTCACCCTCGCCATCATTCTCCTATCCACCCTACTAATAAGCGGCTCATTTAATCTACAATCACTTATTACAACACAAGAACACTACTGACTTCTACTCCCATCATGACCCCTAGCTATAATATGATTTATTTCCACATTAGCAGAAACCAACCGAGCCCCATTCGACCTAACAGAAGGTGAATCAGAACTAGTTTCAGGCTTTAATATTGAATATGCCGCAGGCTCATTCGCCCTATTCTTTATGGCAGAATATATAAATATTATCATAATAAATGCCCTAACCACCACTATCTTCCTAGCAACATCATTCAACATAGCCACATCAGAAACATACACAATCAGCTTTATAACCAAAACCCTCTTACTAACCACCCTATTCCTATGAATTCGAACAGCATACCCTCGATTCCGCTATGACCAACTAATGTACCTCTTATGAAAAAATTTCTTACCCCTCACACTAGCACTATGCATGTGATATATTTCAATGCCCATCTTAATGTCCGGCATCCCCCCACAAACATAAGAAATATGTCTGACAAAAGAGTTACTTTGATAGAGTAAATAATAGAGGTTTAAACCCTCTTATTTCTAGGACTTTAGGAATTGAACCCATACCTGAGAGCTCAAAACTCTCCGTGCTACCTATTACACCACATCCTAAGCAGTAAGGTCAGCTAAATAAGCTATCGGGCCCATACCCCGAAAATGTCGGTTAAACCCTTCCCGTACTAATATCAACCCCCTAGCCCACCTAATTATCTCCTTGACCATCCTAACAGGAACAACAATCACAATTTTAAGCTCGCACTGATTTCTAGCCTGAATAGGCCTAGAACTAAACATACTAGCCATTGTACCAATTCTAGCCAAAAGTACAAATCCCCGATCCACAGAAGCTTCAACCAAATATTTCCTAATCCAAGCAACAGCATCAATAATCCTCCTAATAGCGATTTTCCTCAACAACCTAACCTCCGGACAATGAACAGTAAACCCACCCCATAACCAAATTTTATCCACAATAATGCTAATTGCCCTCGTAATAAAAATAGGAATGGCCCCCCTCCACTTCTGACTTCCAGAAGTAACCCAAGGAATCCCCCTAATCCCAGCCATGATTGTCCTTACATGACAAAAACTCGCTCCCTTGTCAATCATATTTCAAATCTTCCCATCAACAAACACGAGCATTATCCTAACTATTTCAATCCTATCAATTATAGCTGGCAGCTGAGGAGGACTCAACCAAACACAACTACGAAAAATCCTAGCCTACTCCTCAATCACCCACATAGGATGAATAATAGCAGTATTATACTACGACCCAAACATCACCATTATAACCCTTATTATTTATATCTTCTTAACAATCTCCACATTCATAATTTTTCACCTAAACTCAAACGTAACAACCCTATCACTATCACACACCTGAAATAAACTAACATGAATAATACCCATAATTCCACTAATAATAATATCATTAGGAGGCTTACCCCCACTAACAGGCTTCTCCCCTAAATGAGCTATTATACAAGAACTTACAAAAAACAACAACCTAATCATCCCACTTACAATAGCCATGCTAACACTAATAAACCTCTACTTCTACATACGCCTAACATATTCCATCTCAATAACAATATTCCCCACATCAAACAACACAAAAATCAACTGACAGCTAAAGCACATAAAACCAATGCCACTTCTACCACCACTCATAACTATTTCCACATTATTACTACCTCTAACCCCGCTAATACTCGTAAACTAGAAATTTAGGTTAATAAGACCAAGAGCCTTCAAAGCCCTTAGTAAGTATAATTTACTTAATTTCTGCACCACTATAAGGACTGCAAAACTTTATTCTGCATCAACTGAACGCAAATCAATTACTTTAATTAAGCTAAGCCCTTCCTAGATTGATGGGACTTTAACCCACAAAAATTTAGTTAACAGCTAAATAACCTAATCAACTGGCTTCAATCTACTTCTCCCGCCGTCAGGGAAAAAAAGGCGGGAGAAGCCCCGGCAGGGTTGAAGCTGCTTCTTTGAATTTGCAATTCAATATGGTATATCACCTCGGAGCTGGTAAAAAGAGGGGTCGCTCCTCTGTCTTTAGATTTACAGTCTAATGCTTACTCAGCCATTTTACCCCTAACTATGTTCATAAATCGCTGATTATTTTCAACCAATCATAAAGACATCGGAACTCTATACTTACTATTTGGTGCATGAGCAGGAGCGGTAGGAACAGCCCTAAGCCTCCTGATCCGAGCAGAATTAGGCCAGCCAGGAAGCCTAATAGAAGATGATCATGTTTATAATGTTATTGTTACATCTCACGCATTTATTATAATTTTTTTCATGGTAATGCCTATCATAATTGGGGGATTTGGAAACTGACTTGTCCCTTTAATAATTGGTGCTCCCGACATAGCATTCCCTCGAATAAACAACATAAGCTTTTGACTTCTACCCCCTTCACTCCTTCTCCTACTCGCATCCTCTACCCTTGAAGCCGGCGCAGGAACTGGCTGAACAGTCTACCCACCTCTAGCAGGCAATATATCACACCCAGGGGCTTCTGTAGACCTAACTATTTTCTCATTGCATTTAGCAGGTGTCTCCTCCATTCTAGGGGCTATTAACTTCATCACAACAATCATTAACATAAAACCCCCAGCCATAACACAATACCAAACCCCCCTATTCGTATGATCCGTCCTAATTACAGCAGTTCTTCTCCTACTCTCCCTTCCAGTCCTAGCTGCCGGAATTACCATACTACTAACTGACCGTAATCTCAACACCACCTTCTTCGACCCTGCCGGCGGTGGAGACCCCATTCTATATCAACACCTGTTCTGATTTTTTGGTCACCCTGAAGTGTATATTCTCATTCTACCAGGTTTCGGAATAATTTCACACATTGTAACATACTACTCCAATAAAAAAGAGCCATTTGGCTACATGGGCATGGTTTGAGCTATAATATCAATTGGTTTCCTGGGGTTTATTGTATGAGCCCACCACATATTCACGGTAGGAATAGATGTAGACACTCGCGCATATTTCACATCAGCCACTATAATTATTGCAATTCCCACCGGAGTAAAAGTATTTAGCTGACTAGCTACGCTACACGGCGGTAATATTAAATGATCCCCTGCAATACTATGAGCTCTGGGCTTTATCTTTCTTTTCACCGTAGGCGGACTAACAGGAATTGTATTAGCCAACTCATCACTAGACATTGTATTACACGATACATACTATGTAGTAGCACACTTCCATTACGTACTATCTATGGGAGCAGTATTTGCTATTATGGGGGGCTTTATTCACTGATTTCCATTATTTTCAGGCTACACACTTGACCAAACCTATGCTAAAGTTCATTTTACTATTATATTTGTAGGGGTAAATTTAACCTTCTTTCCACAGCACTTCCTCGGCCTATCCGGAATACCTCGACGATACTCAGACTACCCAGATGCATATACTACATGAAACATCGTCTCATCCGTAGGATCATTCATCTCACTGACAGCAGTTATTCTTATAATTTTCATGATTTGAGAGGCATTCTCCTCAAAACGAAAAGTCGCTACCATCGAACAACTATCAACTAACCTAGAATGACTGCATGGTTGCCCTCCACCCTACCACACATTTGAAGAAACCACCTATGTAAAAACCCTAAGCGAAAAAGGAAGGATTTGAACCCCCAAAAATTGGTTTCAAGCCAATCCCATAGACCCTATGACTTTTTCAATAAGATATTAGTAAAATAATTACGTAACTTTGTCAAAGTTAAATCATAGACTAAACATCTATATATCTTAATGGCAACACCAGCTCAATTAGGCCTACAAAACGCCGCATCTCCAATCATAGAAGAACTTATTGCCTTCCACGACCATGCCCTAATAATCATTTTCTTAATTAGCTCCCTAGTTCTATATATCATCTCCCTAATACTCACCACAAAACTGACTCACACCAGTACGATAAATGCTCAAGAAATCGAAATAATCTGAACTATCCTACCCGCCATAATCCTCATCATAATTGCCCTACCATCCCTACGTATTTTATATATGACAGATGAATTTAATAAACCGTACTTAACTCTTAAAGCAATCGGCCACCAATGATACTGGAGCTATGAGTACTCCGATTATGAAGACTTAGCATTCGACTCCTATATTATACCCACATATTTCCTTGAACCTGGGGAGTTTCGACTACTTGAAGTGGATAACCGAACAACCCTACCCATAGAAGCAGACATTCGTATGTTAATCTCATCACAAGACGTTCTACACTCATGAGCCGTACCATCATTAGGTGTAAAAACAGATGCAATCCCCGGACGCTTAAATCAGGCTATAGTAGCTTCCATACGACCCGGCCTATATTACGGACAGTGCTCAGAAATCTGTGGATCTAACCACAGCTTTATGCCCATTGTATTAGAATTTATCTACTTCCAAGACTTCGAAGTATGAGCCTCATACTTATATATTGTATCACTGTAAAGCTAGCCAGCATTAACCTTTTAAGTTAAAGATTGAGAGAACCCCTCTCTCTACAGTGAGTGCCCCAGCTAAACATATCACCATGACCAATGGTGATCCTATCTATAATTGTAACCTTATTCTACATCACCCAATTAAAAATATTGAATTTTACTTACTACACCACCCCATCACCAAAATTAACCAAAACACAAAAACATAAAACAACCTGAGAACTAAAATGAACCAAAATTTATTCGCCTCATTCGACATCCCGATAATCCTAGGAATTCCCCTAGTAGCTCTAATCATCATATTTCCCGCCACATTAATTACACCCACCAACAACCTAGCTAACAATCGCTACTCCTCTCTTCAACAATGATTAATTCAACTTATTCTGAAACAAATGATAATTTCACATTCTACTAAAGGACGAACTTGATCCCTCATACTTATAGCCCTAATTACCTTTATCGCTTTAAATAATCTTCTAGGACTTACACCCTATGCATTCACACCAACCACCCAACTGTCAATAAACCTAGGCATAGCAATTCCCCTGTGAGCAGCAACTGTACTCATGGGGTTACGATATAAAACAAAATCAACTCTTGCCCACTTCTTACCACAAGGAACACCCGCACCACTCATCCCTATGCTAATTATTATTGAAACAATCAGCCTCTTCATCCAACCAGTAGCTTTAGCTGTACGACTAACAGCCAACATCACAGCAGGTCACCTGTTAATGCACCTACTTGGTGACACCACACTAACTCTCATATCCATCTACTTATCCTCCTCCACAATTACTATCATCATTATTATCCTACTCATTACCCTAGAACTAGGTGTTGCACTCATCCAGGCATATGTATTCACACTCCTAGTAAGCCTATACCTACATGACAACTCATAATGACACACCAAACACATGCCTACCACATAGTTAACCCAAGCCCTTGACCACTAACAGGAGCTCTATCAGCATTCTTACTTACATCTGGCATAATCATATGGTTCCATTTCTACTATGTATCCCTTCTTACTGCAGGCCTACTAGCTAGCATGATAACAATATTTCAATGATGACGAGACATCGTGCGAGAAGGCACATATCAGGGCCACCACACCTCCCCCGTACAAAAAGGCCTTCGATACGGCATAATCCTTTTCATTATCTCAGAGGTATTCTTCTTTGCTGGGTTCTTCTGAGCATTCTATCACTCCAGCTTAGCCCCAACCCCACAAACAGGAGGGCACTGACCCCCTACGGGCATTCTCCCCCTCAATCCTATGGAAGTCCCACTACTAAATACAGCCGTACTACTGGCATCAGGAGTCACAATTACCTGAGCACACCATAGCCTAATAGAAGCCAATCGAAAAGAATCAGCCCAATCCCTCTCCATAACCATCGCACTGGGAGTCTACTTTACCTATCTCCAAATATCAGAGTACTCTGAAACCTCATTCACCATTTCCGACGGAATTTATGGCTCCACTTTCTTCATAGCTACAGGCTTCCATGGTCTACACGTTATTATCGGAACTACATTCCTTATCACCTGCTACTTCCGCCAACAACTATACCACTTCACATCTAGCCACCACTTCGGATTTGAAGCCGCCGCATGATACTGACATTTCGTAGATGTAGTATGACTATTCCTATACATCTCTATTTACTGATGAGGATCTTACTCCCTTAGTATAAGCAGTACTATTGACTTCCAATCAATGAGCCTCGTACAACTCGAGAAGGAGTAATAAACTTAGCACTAACCCTAACAACCACTATCCTCCTAGCCCTACTCCTGATCACCATCACATTCTGACTCCCCCAACTAAACACATATACAGAAAAACATAACCCCTATGAATGCGGATTCGACCCTACAACCTCCGCCCACCTACCATTCTCTATAAAATTCTTCTTAATTGCTATTACATTCCTCCTGTTCGACCTAGAAATCGCCTTACTACTACCTCTACCATGGGCAACCCAAACAAACAACCTGACACTAACTATCAACATGATTTTTGCCCTACTTATTATTCTAGCACTGGGCTTAGCCTACGAATGATCCCAGAAGGGGTTAGACTGAGTTGAGTTGGTATATAGTTTATTTAAAACAAATGATTTCGACTCATTAGATTATGAAAACTCATATTTACCAATACATGCCTTTCATTTATATCAACGTTACACTAGCATATTTTATATCGCTGCTGGGCTTATTAATTTACCGATCCCACCTAATATCGTCCCTACTGTGTTTGGAAGGCATAATATTATCACTATTTATCATAACCACACTTACAACTCTAAACATGCATTCAATATTAATGTATATAATACCCATTACCCTCCTAGTGTTCGCCGCATGCGAAGCTGCAGTAGGCCTAGCCCTACTAATCTTAATCTCCAACCTATATGGCCTAGACTATGTACAAAACCTAAACCTACTCCAATGCTAAAAATTATCTTACCCACAATTATAATACTACCAACAATATGACTCTCAAAAACTCATATAATATGAATTAATATAATAACATGCAGCCTATTAATCAGTATTTTTACCCTTATAATACTATATATGCCTAACAACCCATGCAATCTGTCACTAACTTTCTTCTCAGATCCATTAACATCACCCCTACTAATGCTAACAGCCTGACTACTACCGCTGATAATTTTGGCAACACAACAACACCTGTACAACAACCCTACTCCACGAAAAAAACTATACATCTCCATGCTAGTTTTTTTACAAATTTCCCTAATCATAACTTTCTCAGCCACCGAACTAATCTTATTCTATATCCTATTCGAGACCACCCTAATCCCCACTCTAATTATTATTACCCGCTGAGGGTATCAACCAGAACGTCTTAATGCCGGCTCATACTTCCTATTCTATACATTAGCTGGATCCCTTCCCCTACTAATTACACTCCTATATTATTTTAACAATTTAGGATCCCTAAATATTATTACTACAACTATTAACACCAAAGAGGTTATGTTATCCTGAACCAATAACATCATATGACTAGGCTGTATGATAGCCTTTATAGTTAAAATACCTCTATACGGACTACATTTATGGCTACCCAAAGCCCATGTTGAAGCCCCAATCGCCGGTTCAATAGTACTCGCAGCCATTTTACTAAAACTAGGTGGTTACGGTATAATACGAATTACCCCCATACTAAACCCCCTGACAGAAAAAATAGGTTATCCATTTATCATTTTATCCCTATGGGGCATAATCATAACAAGCTCCATCTGCCTGCGACAAGCAGACCTAAAATCTCTCATCGCCTACTCCTCTGTCAGCCACATAGCACTTGTTATCCTAGCCATTCTCATCCAAACCCCCTGAAGTCTCACCGGCGCTATCATTCTAATAATTGCCCACGGACTCACCTCATCTTTACTATTCTGCCTAGCAAACTCTAACTATGAACGAGTCCACAGCCGAACTATAATACTCACACGAGGTCTTCAAGCACTATTCCCACTTCTAGCACTATGATGGTTACTGGCCAACCTTACCAACCTAGCCCTACCCCCAACTATTAACTTAATAGGAGAACTGTTAACAATTTTAGCCTCCTTCTCCTGATCTAATTTCACTATCATATTCACAGGATTCAACATGCTAATCACAGCCCTATACTCACTTCACATATTCACCTCAACACAACGAGGCCCACTATCATATAGCACCAGCAATGTAAAGCCTATATTTACACGAGAAAATACACTCATACTAATGCATATAGCACCAATCCTCCTACTCACACTAAACCCTAAAACAATTATATACTTTACACCCTGTAGCTATAGTTTAATAAAAACATTAGATTGTGAGTCTAATAATAGAAGCTCATGACTTCTTAGCTACCGAGAAAGAATGCAAGAACTGCTAATTCATGCCTCCAAGCCTAACAACCTGGCTTTCTCAACTTTTAAAGGATAGTAGTTATCCATTGGTCTTAGGAACCAAAAACATTGGTGCAACTCCAAATAAAAGTAAAAATACACTCCTCATTAACTCTAATAACGATAATTCCACTACTAGCACCCATCATAATCGCCTTAATCAGTCCAAATAAAAATCTCCTATATCCCCACTACGTTAAACTATCCATCATTTACGCCTTTACCACCAGCATATTGTCAATAACAATATTTATCTTTACAGGCCAAGAATCGATAGTCTCAAACTGACATTGAATAACAATCCAAACCATCGAACTATCACTAAACTTTAAAATAGACTTCTTCTCCGTAATATTCACCCCCGTAGCACTATTTGTCACCTGATCTATTGTAGAATTTTCAATGTGGTATATAAGCTCAGACCCAGACATCAATCGATTCCTCAAATATCTACTTATTTTCCTCGTAACAATACTAATTCTAATCACAGCTAACAATCTACTGCAACTTTTTATCGGATGAGAAGGAATGGGCATTATATCATTTCTACTAATTAGCTGATGACATGGCCGAACAGACGCAAACACTGCAGCCTTACAAGCAATTTTATACAACCGCATCGGAGACATCGGATTCGTCCTAGCAATAACATGATTCTTTCTACATTCCAACTCATGAGACTTCCAACAAATATTTATCCTTGACCCAACTCCAAATTCCTTCCCCCTAGCTAGCCTACTACTAGCAGCTACAGGAAAATCTGCCCAATTCGGCCTACACCCGTGACTTCCATCTGCCATAGAAGGGCCCACACCAGTCTCAGCACTACTTCACTCCAGCACAATAGTTGTTGCAGGAATCTTCCTGATCATCCGCTTCCACCCCATAATCGAAAACAACCCCCCTATCCAAACGCTAGCCCTGTCAATAGGCGCAATCACTACTCTATTCACTGCAATCTGCGCTCTAACACAAAATGACCTAAAAAAGATCGTAGCCTTCTCAACCTCAAGCCAACTAGGTCTCATAATAGTAACAATCGGCATTAATCAACCACACCTAGCCTTCCTCCACATCTGCACCCACGCCTTCTTCAAAGCTATACTATTCCTATCCGCAGGGTCTATCATCCACAGCCTAAACAATGAACAAGACATCCGCAAAATAGGAGGGCTATTTAAAGCCCTACCATTCACATCCTCATCCCTCATTATCGGCAGCTTCGCACTTATAGGAATACCCTTTCTCACAGGTTTCTACTCAAAAGACCTGATCATCGAGACCGCCAACACGTCGTATACAAACGCCTGAGCCCTAACGACTACCTTAGTAGCCACCTCCCTTACAGCTATATATAGTATCCGAATTATTTTCTTTGCCCTAACAGGATACCCTCGCTTTACAACTCTCATTTTAATTAATGAAAATAACCCAAAATTAATAAACCCCATTAATCGCCTAGCAGTGGGTAGCATTTTCGCCGGGTTTCTTATTTCCAACTGTATTCCTCCTACCTCGCACCCCCAAGTCACTATACCATGACACCTAAAGCTCATAGCCCTAAGCGTAACAGTCCTAGGACTTCTTGTAGCAATAGAACTTAGTTTAATAACCAACAATATGAAATTAAGCACCCCATTAAAAACCTTCTACTTCTCTAACATACTAGGATTTTACTCAGCCACTACACACCGACTCAACCCACATTCAAGCCTTACCACAAGCCAAAACCTTACCTCAGCCCTACTAGACCTCTTCTGATTAGAAAAATCCATACCAAAAATAACAACACAGACTCAAATCTCAATATCCACCACCTCATCAACTCAAAAAGGCCTAATTAAACTGTACTTCTTATCCTTTTTCATCCCACCAATACTAGCACTATTCCTAATGATCTAACCACCTCCCCGAGTAAGTTCAATTGCAATATGCATTCCCATAAACAACGCCCAACAAGTCACTAAAACCACTCAAAACCCATAATTATACAGAGCAGCAGCACCTGTGGGATCCTCACGAATCAACCCCGGCCCATCACCCTCATAAATTATTCAACTTGACACAGTATTATAATTAACAACAATCTCCACCGTTTTTACAGGATCCCCGCCTAACAAGAACAACATAGTCATCTCTATCATTAAACCTAGCACAAACATACATAAAATATCTGCACTCGAGACCCATGTTTCAGGATGCTCATCAATTGCTATAGCCGCAGTATAACCAAAAACTACTATTATTCCCCCTAAATAAATCAAGAAAACCATAAGACCCATATAAGACCCACCAAAATATAAAGTAATAACACAACCTACAGCACCACTAAAGATTAACACTAACCCCCCGTAAATAGGAGAGGGTTTAGAAGAAAACCCCACAAAACCTATTACCAAGATAATACTTAATGTAAATAAAGCATATGTCATTATTCCCACATGGACTATAACCATGACTAATGATATGAAAAACCATCGTTGTATTTCAACTATAAGAATACTAATGACCTCTCCCCGCAAAACCCACCCACTAGCAAAAATCATTAATGAATCATTCATCGATCTCCCCACACCATCCAATATTTCCTCTTGATGGAATTTTGGCTCACTCCTAGGCACCTGTCTAATTATTCAAATTACCACAGGCCTATTCCTGGCAATACACTATACACCAGACACAGCTTCAGCTTTCTCCTCAGTCGCCCACATCACCCGAGACGTTAACTACGGCTGAATAATCCGATACTTACATGCTAACGGCGCATCCATATTCTTTATCTGCCTATTTCTCCACATCGGCCGAGGCTTGTATTACGGGTCGTTCCTTTTTCTGAAGACTTGAAACATCGGTACAATCCTACTACTTGCAACCATAGCCACAGCATTTATAGGTTACGTACTACCATGGGGTCAAATGTCATTCTGAGGGGCCACAGTAATTACAAACCTTCTATCAGCCATTCCCTATATTGGATCAGACTTAGTCCAATGAATCTGAGGCGGATTTTCAGTAGACAAAGCCACTCTCACGCGGTTCTTCACCTTCCACTTTATCCTACCCTTCATTATCGCAGCCCTAGCTACCATCCACCTTTTGTTTCTGCATGAAACAGGTTCAAGTAATCCGTCAGGAATTACCTCAGAACCCGACAAAATTTCATTCCACCCATACTATACAACTAAAGACATTCTCGGACTAATATTCCTCCTCCTAATTCTAACAAGTCTAACCCTATTCACACCCGACCTACTAACAGACCCAGACAACTACACACTAGCAAACCCCCTAAACACCCCGCCCCACATCAAACCAGAGTGATACTTCCTATTTGCATACGCAATCCTGCGATCCATCCCCAACAAATTAGGGGGAGTCCTAGCTCTAACAATATCTATCCTAATCTTAATAATTGTTCCCATAACACACCTATCCAAACAACAAAGCATAACATTCCGACCAATTACCCAAGTCATATTCTGGACACTGGTGGCCGACCTACTCACTCTCACATGAATTGGGGGCCAACCAGTCGAACACCCATTCATTGCCATCGGTCAAACAGCCTCTGTCATATACTTCCTCATCATTATTACCCTAATTCCCCTCTCCGCCCTCATTGAAAACAAACTACTAAAATGATAAATGTCCTTGTAGTATAAACTATTACTCTGGTCTTGTAAACCAGAAATGGAGAACACCTGCTCCCGAGGACACTCAGGAAGAGAATTTTTAATTCCACCATCAACACCCAAAGCTGATATTCTAATATTAAACTACTTCCTGCACCCTCAACTCTATTATTGGCGGACTAACGACAAAGTACTTTGCAAGTACATGTAACACCCCAAACTTTTATGTAATTAGTGCATTATTGTTTAACCCCACGAATAATATATAGTACTAGACATGCTTGATTATACATAGCACATACAACTCTAAATTACATAGTATCCTCGAAGGACATGCTTACAAGCAAGAACTAATAACTCACATTGGACTAAAACCTAAACAAACCTTAGGCCACATAAACCCAAAACAATACGACTATCACTTACCAAATAACACACCATAAAGAGCATAGTACATTAATTTATTAATCGGACATAGTACATTTATAGGGTGATCGTTCGGTACATGACTATCCACCAGGTAACCTTGGTCTCTTAATCTACCAACCTCCGTGAAACCAGCAACCCGCCCACATCTGCTAGTATTCTCGCTCCGGGCCCATATAGACAGGGCTTGGTTATCCTGAAACTATATCTGGCATTTGGTTCCTACCTCAGGGCCATTTAACTAAGCCCGCACATACGTCCCCCTTAAATAAGACATCACGATGGTGTGGCGCTATCTACCTCTCGTTCTCGCGTCACTGGATGCATGGGTGCCTCTGGTAGGAAAGGAATGTACTCATCAGCATCGTCGAAAGACTCCTGGAAAGAGGTTCCAATTATCATCCTGTAGCACCTGACTGTGATTTGCCAGACTTTATGCTATCATCGCGCCTGATATTGAATGTCTTGGTCCCCAACCCGCCCCTAGGTGCTATTAAGTCAATGGTTTCAGGACATAATAAGCGAATTTTTTGGCTCCCAACCAAAAATTAAAATTTTAACCACCCGTAACCAAAATATTTTACCCTGTTACAAACCCAAAAACAAGCCCGTATTTTCTGAGGCATGTATCATAAAGAGATAACCCACTATTGACCCCCATTCTCCAGCAAAGAGGCATTCCACTACTGACCCTATCACCCAGCCAAAGCTCCCCACCCAACACACATACATTACTAAATGATTACATATACTGTTACTCCTCGCATACCTCAAACGACATCCTTCAGAGAATGTACTTATACTGACACAGCAAGAGGTACCCCATGACCACAAATATTTACACACCCACACACCGTTCAAATAATTCAA